TTCGCTGACTGAATCCATCCATAAACCTAGACCCCGGCAACCTTCGTAACCAAAGCGTCACGACAACATCCAAAGGTGACCCTTGGATGGGGGCAAGGAGGAGCGCGTAGGAATGCCGACCACTACATAAGCCACTAGTGGCTGAGAGAAAGCGAGCAGCACCTTGTATAGGTTGTGCGGAGCTTGAAGAAGCGAGCCCCTTTCAGAGAAAGCCATTGCGCGCTAGCCTAGCTAGCTAGCGTTTTTCAGCCGGCTGTTATGTTGGTTGTAGCGCGCCTTCCCTCCCTCAGCGTTTCACACTAAGCAAGTTTCACTCCCTCTCTCATTTCGGAAAGATTTTTCAGTATTTTTTTATGATGACCTGGTCGAGAGAGTACGATACATTGGTGTAAAAGATTTTTTGGGATCTGTGAGGTTGGTTTTTTTATAGTAAGGCCTGGCCGGAAAGTGAGCTTTGATAATCCTAAGTACTTCTTCGAGTAAGCTCGTGATCTATAGACAGGATATAATCCTATTCCTCCTGAGCTAGGCACTTCTTGCTTATGAGTCCGATAAGCTGCCTAAAGTATTCAATATTTCAAGTCGTGAGCTGAAATAGCCCGATTCTCTACTTCTGGCTTTAGTCAATTCTGTGGGCAAGTCAAGTATAGTAGTTACCGTTGCTTGTTTGCTCCTTCGTATAGGTTCCGTGTAGGCGCCTTTCCATACGATCAATTGAATATTGGAAAAAGACTCTGGATATTCACTACTATTGATATCTGAAACTTTAGACTTGAAGTCTACTGCTTACTCATTTGATTTGATATAAGTTCGGAATCCACTGAGGTAGAGCCGGGCCGGGGGAATCCATACAGGTCGAGTGGGCCTTACGGTTTGCTTGCTTGGCTCTCAGTTGCCTTTAAGCTTTCAGGCGAATATGGCTCATAAATGAGATATTTGCATTAGATAGCTGTTAGTAGGGGCGCATTGGTTAGCCCACGAGAGAGAGGCTGTGGGGCTGTTCGAGGTTGAGAGGAAAGAAAGCAGTTGGAGGTGAAGGAACTCCACTCTCATCTAAGCAAGCGCCTCCGCAGGCACTCTTGCAATAGGAGAATATGCTTTTCATTCACCACTCTAGTCGACGGAGACAACTACTATCGGATTCAGTTGAGCCAGCCTTATGAGGGCCTTAGTGCGCTAGGTGGTAGTTCAGCTGTAAGTGTCAACCAGTCGGAAGGAGAACTCATAGCAGGGGAGGAACCAATTTCAAGGGGAGAGAAAGTGAGATAATGAAGGGACTTTTGTATAGTTGATTATGAATTTCATGAAGTAGAGATCGGGACTACTCCAAGCTACGGGTTTCACTGCCTTATAAGAGAGAGACGGGGCCTAGTGCGCTTGCTCCTTGCTCAGTCAATTGGATACCTGCTTGAAGCTATTCTCTCTCTTTACTGCCCTGCCCGGAAGATCCGTGATCAAATCATCTTGGGAGTTGCCGGTGCGAATCCCCTATCTTCCTTTCTGCTCTCCGAATCCTTGCCTGATCTCCTTTCTTGCCTTAAGCCTGGAGACCTGTTGGGCAGGTGAAGTGTCATGATTCAGGGATATTCCTGTGCCCTGCCTCTTGAGCGCTTAGTAAGCTTCCCCTTCCAGCTGGTATTCTTTGTGCCTGTATGGTGTTTACGGGGTGGGACTCAAAAGTGTATACCTTCCCTGTGCTTCGAGCTATTCGCTATTCTAAGGCAGTCTTTCTTCCTATAAAGGCAGGAGAAAGATGGCGGAATATCACAGCTCTATGCCGTAAGTAGATTCAGAGGTTGAATCCGTCTTGTCATATCTCTTACTCCTCTTTGTCTAAAGCTTCGAATGAGACTGAACCCGGGTGAATCTGACGCAAGCAAGGCCCTCGTATGACCGGGGGCTCATCAAGAAAAAGACTAAGATCCGCCAAAGCCAGGGGTTTCATCTTGACTGTTATAGATACCGATCTGCAGGTCCGGTGTACTCACTTGAGGCAAATAAATCATACTCTATTTCGAGTAGCCTTCTTTCGAGAGTCACTTAGTCCCCTTGACCATCTTCTTTTCACTTTCACTGCTTTCTTCCTGGTCCATTTGGGTATCAGGACCTGTCTAGCCTTGTTCTTAAGTAACAGGTGATTACTGGTGTCCAGTTGCTCGAGAGGAGGGATCCGGTTCATACATAATACATAACCAGCTTCTGACCTATTCGTTGTTGTTTAATCAGCCACAAATGATAACGAAAATTAAGGTACTTTAGACTCATCCGGTGCATTCAGGAAGAGCAAGAGCACTTGCCTCGTTCCGTTCGTACCCAGCTTTTGACCACCTATCTATTGTGGTTTATCCAGCCAAAGACTAACTTCAAGCTGCTGATGCTATGGTCTCAACCAGTGCATTAGCTAAGGAATCCAGCCAGTAACAACTCGAAAGTAAGATAAGGAATCCAGCCCTTACTCAATTGAGTCAAGCTCATGAACTCTTTAATCCGATGTGAGGCA